ACAAATCCTATCCCTCATATTATTTATAGTTGTTTGTATTTCTTTTTTTTTTTAGAAATGAAATGATTCTAAATAATATAGATTTCTATACTCTATTTATATAATTTATATAGATTATATAGAGTGTGGCGATTCGAATATTCTAATGAACGATTCATGAATATGGATGACGAATCGAAAAATTCTATACAATTCTGAAAAACGGAAAGATCCCGCGAGTCTAATCATACCATTCCATTATATTGACAATTTCAAAAAACGGATCATACTATGATCATAGTATGCGGGCGGTTGGGCAAGTCGGCCCCCATCGTCTAGTGGTTTAGGACATCTCTCTTTCAAGGAGGCAGCGGGGATTCGAATTCCCCTGGGGGTAGGGTACTACGAAAGGAAGTTGATCATGGATTACCAATAAGCCTAAAGTGGATTCTTCCTGGGTCGATGCCCGAGCGGTTAATGGGGACGGACTGTAAATTCGTTGGCAATATGTCTACGCTGGTTCAAATCCAGCTCGGCCCAATAATTCGCCAATCTACCATGAGATGGTATAACCCCCTTGTCCTTCCGAAATACCCCATACGAAATACGAAGATAAAAAAAAGAATCCAATTTTCTGGTAGATCCCTTATTTCCCTGGGATTGTAGTTCAATTGGTCAGAGCACCGCCCTGTCAAGGCGGAAGCTGCGGGTTCGAGCCCCGTCAGTCCCGACAAATACATCCATTAATTTCTCCCTTTCTATGAAAGGATGTCAGGGGGCAGAATTCCATTTCCAAAACAAAGGGGCTTTTTTTCTTTCCTATTTTTCCATTTTTTTGGAAGGTCCCATCGAAGAAATAACAAACCCTAAACATAGTGATATTAGATCTTTTATACCGGCCTCATCTTTATCAAACTTCTTTGTCTTCGTCTTCCAAAAAATCACAAGGGGTTTCGAACTTAACTCTTTTTTTTCCATTTCACTTTTCTTGTTTGTATTTCACTTTTCTTGTTTGTTTGGGTTTGTAACTATGTGACTAATCGAAGTGGAAGGGCAATCTGATGATACTTCATCAGATGATTGTACAAGGAAGACGTAAGGTACGTTATAGAAAAAAGAAGGGAAACAAATGATAAATAAAGGAATTTTGGGTTGATTGGGTCAGGAATCAAAGTTTGGATTCGGTATGGATAAAAGAACTTCCTATGTTATACTATTCAAGTCTCGACGGCGAATTGATTTGATAGCTCAGATATTGTTATTCATGATATTGATTCGATTCAAGATCGTCGAGAGGTAATTCATTCATTGAATTTACAGGCGAAAGGTTTATCATCTCTATGGGATTAAATCCCGAGTTATTGCGAAGTCAAAAAACCGATGAGATTATGGAAGTAAATATTCTTGCATTTATTGCTACTGCACTATTCATTCTAGTTCCTACCGCTTTTCTACTTATCATTTACGTAAAAACAGTCAGTCAAAATGATTAATTCCAATGAATTTTCAAATTAAATTGAATGAAACTTTCCTTCTGAGTTCTTATCAAAAATGGACGAAGTAAAATGAAAAGGATTCCAATTTCGCGTCTTAAATGAAATGAGCGGACTATAATCGGCAGTATTTTATGAATTCGATAGTATGGTAAGAAAGATTCATCTATTTCTTTCTTACCATACTATCTATCTCTTAGTCTATAAAGTTCTACTCTAGAATAAAGATAGAGGCTTCATTTTATATAGATCAATCTACAATATTCTCTTCATATATGTGTATATCAATTCCCTATATTGTATGGAATTGACATAGCACCCAATTCGATTTATTTGCTACATCTACTTGTTCCGATCAATCTGAAATAATCGTCTTAACTCTTATCTTATGATTCGAATTATGATTCGAATTACTAGATTTTTTATGATTTCCAATCTGAATATCGGTAGTTATGGAAAGAATCAATGATTGAAAAACGATATGGGCATATAGGTTACTAAAATCGCGTAGTAATCTTTTTTTTAGTATTCCGAAGAAATAATTGATTTAACTATTGACAGGAGGCCCACGGGCACTTCTTCGGATTTCGAAAAGGAAGAGTAAACCTCACCGATTTTTAACGCCCGAACCATGATATGAAATAAGTCGATAAAGCAAAAATCTCCTTTCTAAAATTAGAAACCCAGCGGTAAATGCGCAATATGTGACTCGCCCGAGGCAAGATCTTATTATTGCATAGTCTCTCGTTAGACAACCACTATGTCTATATCATTTCTCATAGAAAGTGCGTATACACTTAGCAAAACGACTTCTTCTTTGAAGAGTAAAGAGGGATCAAAAAAAGGTCCGGTCTTCCTCAGTATCCATCTAATCTATAAGGATCGTAAGAGCCCCTTAATTGAAATAGAAAATTTCAGAAGAATTAGATTGGAAAAAATTTCCAATCATCTGGATCCCTTTCCTTTCGAAATACAAACATGGGAATCATTGAAATATTTCTTTGATTGAAAGAGTATGATTCCTATCA